TTATCCCATCAAACGACCTAGTTGTCATATAACCATTGTGTTGAAAGATATATCCTTAGCTGAAGAATACGATTCTAATTATTTAGATAATTAAATATACTAATATAATTAAGTAATAAAAAATGTATCTTATGGTAAAAAAAAAGATGTATATAAATAAGTACAGGGATATGTCGTATCATGATATGTATAGTAGTGAGGAAACATGGGACAAAAAATAAATCCACTTGGTTTCAGACTTGGTACAATCCAAAGTCATCATTCCCTTTGGTTTACCCAAGCAAAAAACTATTCTGAAGGTCTACAAGAAGATAAACAAATACGGGATTTGATCAAAAATTATGTACAAAAAAATATGAGAATAGCCTCTGGTGTCGAGGGAATTGCACATATAGAGATTCAAAAAAGAATCGATCTTATTCAAACCATAATCTATATGGGATTCCCAAAGTTATTAATAGAAGGTAAATCGCGAAGACTCGAAGAATTACAGATGAATGTACAAAAAGATTTAAATTGTGTAAACCGTAAACTCAACATTGCTATTACAAGAATTGCAAAACCTTATGGAAACCCTAACATTCTTGCAGAATTTATAGCTGGACAATTAAAAAATAGAGTTTCATTTCGTAAGGCGATGAAAAAAGCTATTGAATTGACTGACCAGGCAGATACAAAAGGAATTCAAATACAAATTGCAGGTCGTATTGACGGAAAAGAAATTGCACGTGTTGAATGGATCCGAGAAGGTAGGGTTCCCCTACAAACGATTCGAGCAAAAATTGATTATTGTTCCTATCCAGTTCGAACTATCTATGGGGTATTAGGGATCAAAATTTGGATATTTGTAGACGAAGCATAATAAACCCTCAGTTTCGTTTCTGTTCTATCTACTGGTAATGATTGAAGAAAAAACTATTTTATTCTTTGTCTAATCAAACCAAACAAAAAGGAAAACTTCGGCAATTCTATAGGGTTGAATAAAAATTAGATAAACCATTTGATATAATTGCTATGCTTAGTGTGTGACTCGTTGATTTTTTTAAGGTTATAAAAAAAAAGACTAATCCATAGTATCAACTAAGAACTATAGAACTAATAACCAACTCATCGCTTCGCATTATCTGGATCCTAAAGAAACAGTTAAGATAGGATCTATTGATCATATCATTGTAACAACTGAAATCTTTTTTTGCATAAACAAAAAAACAAATAGGATTATTGAGTTTGAGTTGTAAAGCACAATTTACAAGGATGTGGATAAGTGGAATGGTGAGAGAAAGAGAGAGAAACTAGCAATGATATATGATTCCAATCGAATATGTAAGGTCTCTAAATAATCTCATAAAAACAATGTATCTAATAAAGCATCAATATTGAGATTCATCCCTAATTTGTTGATAGAACAACAAAAAGAGCTTCGAGCCAAGAATGATTAAGAGGATTGACTCAAGAATAAAGTCCACGAAGAGCTCCATTGTCAAATATTCAGACCTAACCATTAATCGAGAAGCGATGGGAACGACGGAACCCATGAATGCAGAAGATTCTCTTGAACATGAATCCTAATGATTCATTGGGTGGGATGGCGGAACGAACCAGGAACCTTTTCATTAATTAGGAAAAGTCCTAGGCTAACCCAACAGCTGAACTAGATATTGAAAGAGTAAATATTCGCCCGCGAAAATTTGATTTTATTGGATTGTTCAATTGTAAGCGATCTGATACGATAAAAATAAATTAAAATAAAGATGATACAGAAAAACTCGAATTATCTATAACTAGAAATATATATATATTTAGTTATATACCAAAAAAAGTATAGAAGAATTTCAAATAAACTAGATAAAATTGGAAAGAATCCATAGATTCAGGGTATTATTCATTACTTACATAGATGAATAGCCTGCTTAAATATTTAGCAATGTTTTCTTTTGATTCGCGAGGAGCTGGATGAGAAGAAACTCTCATGTCCAGTTCTGGAGTAGAGATGGAATTGCAGAACACCCATCAACTATAACCCCAAAAGAACCAGATTTCGTAAACAACATCGAGGAAGACTGAAGGGAATTTCATATCGAGGTAATAGTCTTTGTTTCGGTAAATACGCTCTTCAGGCACTTGAACCTACTTGGATCACATCTAGACAAATAGAAGCGGGTAGACGAGCAATGACACGAAATGTACGTCGTGGTGGAAAAATATGGGTACGTATATTTCCAGATAAACCGGTTACAGTAAGACCTGCAGAAACACGTATGGGTTCGGGTAAAGGATCCCCCGAATATTGGGTAGCTGTCGTTAAACCGGGTAGAATACTTTATGAAATAGGGGGAGTAGCAGAAAATGTAGCCAGAAAAGCTATTCAAATAGCAGCATCCAAAATGCCTATACAAACTCAATTTATTCTTTCGGAATAGAAATGTAAAATGAAAGGCAAGAAGTCTTTCCTTTGGATTAACAAAAAAATTTCGGGTTTCTTTTTTGGACAAAGAATATTTCTTTTTTTTTTCTGCGCCCCTTTTGCATTTTAAAAATAGATTAAAAAATGATATGATCCAACCCCAGACCCTTTTGAATGTAGCGGACAACAGCGGGGCGCGAAAATTGATGTGTATTCGAATCATAGGAGCTAGTAATCGCCGATATGCTCATATTGGTGACATTATTGTTGCTGTGATCAAAGAAGCAGTCCCAAATATGCCTTTAGAAAGATCTGAAGTGATCAGAGCTGTAATTGTACGTACTTGTAAAGAACTCAAACGTGATAACGGTATGATAATACGATATGATGACAATGCTGCAGTTGTTATTGATCAAGAAGGAAATCCTAAAGGAACGAGAATTTTTGGTGCGATTGCACGAGAATTGAGACAGTTAAATTTTACTAAAATAGTTTCATTAGCCCCTGAGGTATTATAACACGAAATCGCGATATAGTTATAGTCAAATTTACTTGAATGAAATCGATTAATTATTAGTAGATTATGTCTCACGTATATACCTTTAATAATTTTTTAAAAGCATGTTTATTATATCCAAATTTTGAGAAACCACTAATTTTAGTTCATCATGGGTAGAGACACTATTGCTGATATAATAACTTCTATACGAAATGCTGACATGAATAGAAAAGGAACAGTTCGAATAGCATCTACTAAAATCACTGAAAACATTGTTAAAATACTTTTACGAGAAGGTTTTATCAAAAATGTGAGGAAACATCGGGAAAACAAAAAAGATTTTTTGGTTTTAACCCTGCAACATAGAAGAAATAGTAAAGGACGATATAGAACTGTTTTAAATTTAAAAAGGATAAGCCTACCTGGTCTACGAATCTATTCTAACTACCAACGCATTCCTAGAATTTTAGGTGGGATGGGAATTGTAATCCTTTCTACTTCTCAAGGTATAATGACAGACCGAGAGGCTCGACTAGAAAGAATCGGCGGAGAAATTTTGTGTTATATATGGTAATCCTTCTAATATCCGAATTAGAACGGAAACTTCCTCTTTGTGAAAAAAAAAGCGAAAGGACGGGTGGTCTAATATCACTCCTCCTTCATTAGTTGATACACCAAGGAGGTTTTACCTCAAATGAAAGAACAAAAGTGGGTTCATGAAGGTTTAATTACTGAATCACTTCCCAATGGTATGTTCCGGGTTCGTTTAGATAATGACGACCTAATTCTAGGTTATGTTTCAGGAAGGATCCGGCGTAGTTTTATACGGATCCTACCAGGAGATAGAGTCAAAATTGAAGTAAGTCGCTATGATTCAACTAGAGGCCGTATAATTTATAGAATTCGCAATAAGGATTCGAAGGATTCGATCGATTAGATGGTTTTTTATTTGACCATTCAACATTATTGTCGGGAGGATACAATTCCAGATTGCAAATTTCAAGAAACTTAGTTTCTTCCAAGAATCACCGAATCAAGTCATAATTAAGGTAAGGAATGCAAAATATGAAAATCAGAGCCTCCGTTCGTAAAATTTGTGAAAACTGTCGACTGATCCGCAGGCGAGGACGAATTATAGTAATTTGTTCCAACCCGAGACATAAGCAAAGACAAGGTTAATCTTTCGAAAATAACTCTCGAAAGAACCCTAAGGACAAATAAAGGATTCGTTTTGACATGAAATGGATATATCCATATACCTCTGACTCCTATTTATGAGATGATAAAATATGGCAAAACCTATACTCAAAATTGGTTCACGCAAAACCGGACGTCTTAGCTCACGTAAGAGTGGACGCAGAATTCCAAAGGGAGTTATTCATGTTCAAGCAAGTTTCAACAATACCATTGTAACGGTTACAGATGTAAGGGGTCGGGTGGTTTCTTGGTCCTCGGCCGGTACTTGTGGATTCAGGGGTACAAGAAGAGGAACACCATTTGCTGCTCAAACCGCAGCAGGAAATGCTATGCGTACAGCAGTGGATCAAGGTATGCAACGAGCAGAAGTTATGATAAAAGGTCCCGGTCTTGGAAGAGATGCAGCGTTACGAGCTATTCGTAGAAGCGGTATACTATTAAGTTTCGTACGAGATGTAACCCCGATGCCCCATAATGGCTGTAGACCCCCGAAAAAAAGGCGTGTGTAGAACTAAACACTGAAGAGATTTCAAGAGAAATAAATGATTCAATGATCAAATCAAATAATATTACTATGGTTCGAGAGAAAGTCACAGTATCTACTCGGACACTACAGTGGAAGTGCGTTGAATCAAGAGCGGATAGTAAGCGTCTTTATTATGGACGTTTTATTCTGTCTCCGCTTCGGAAGGGTCAAGCCGATACGATAGGTATTGCAATGCGAAGAGCTTTGCTTGGCGAAATAGAAGGAACATGTATCACACGTGCAAAATCTGAGAAAATACCACACGAATATTCTACCCTAATAGGGATTCAAGAAGCAGTACAGGAAATTTTAATGAATTTGAAAGAAGTTGTATTGAGAAGTAATCTGTATGGAATTCGCAACGCGTCTATTTG